TTTTTTTCATTCTAGTTATTCATATGGAAAGGGGTGAAGAAGAGTCGAGATAGAATCAAATATTTGTGACTAATCTCTCTTTCCCCTCTTTTCTTGTTTTTTTTTGCGAATTCGATAGATAGAATAAGGGGGGAAAGAGAAAGAAAAAAGTGGATTCAACCTCAGCGAAACTCGGGGTCAGGCTCCAATTAAATTAAAAATAGAGTTAAAATAAAACGGAAATGGAAATGTGGCTAGGTTAAGATATCATACAATAGAAGAGACTTAAATGAAATACTGTACTGTGATTAGAAATATAGTTAGAAATTTTTGTATTACTTACTATTTACTATATGGATTGCAACAAAATCTTTATTTCATAATTTGATTTTGAGTTGTTAGCAACTTCTATTTTTTTCGTTCCTTTCTTCTTATTCGCTTTGGATCGGAAAATAGAAAAGTTGGGTGAATCAAAACCAAAAGGGAGGTTCATGGCCAAGGGTAAAGATGTTCGAGTAAGGGTTATTTTGGAATGTACTAGTTGTCTTCGAAACGTTGTTAATAAGGAATCAACAGGTATTTCCAGATATATTACTGAAAAGAATCGACACAATACACCTAGTCGATTGGAATTGAGAAAATTCTGTCCCTATTGTTACAAACATACAATTCACGGGGAGATAAAGAAATAGATATAGATCGAACCGAGTGCTTGTGTGTCACTCTTCCAAGGAACATGAAAAAAAAAAATGATATATATCTATATTATTCATATATTTAAATAGAACCAAATAAATATAGACAAACTAATTATTAATTAATTTTAGAAATCATTTTTGATTTGATCGGAATAAGATTTTAAGGATAAGGAATAAACAAATTATGGATAAATCCAAGCGACTCTTTCTTAAATCCAAGCGATCTTTTCGTAGGCGTTTGCCCCCGATCCAATCGGGGGATCGAATTGATTATAGAAACATGAGCTTAATTAGTCGATTTATTAGTGAACAAGGAAAAATATTATCTAGACGAGTGAATAGATTGACCTTAAAAGAACAACGATTAATTACTATTGCTATAAAACAAGCTCGTATTTTATCTTCGTTACCTTTTCTTAATAATGAGAAACTGTTTGAAAGAAGTGAGTCGACCGCTAGAACTACTGGTCTTAGAACCAGAAAAAAATAGGCTTACTCTTCAATTGAATCAAAATTCCAATCCGAACTCAAACACCTGGATGTTTTGTTTTGTTCAAAAAATCCTGGAATCCGGCGTGTTGTAAGAAAAAAAAAGAATCGGGGAAGAAGAATAAATCTTTTTTTTATTGAGCGTGTTCGCTCATTTTGACGACTTTATCATATTATCCAGATTTGATCATAGTAATTTATACTCTACCTTCCCCGAGTTCATTCTCCAGAGAACTCCATTTAAATTTAAAACATTCTGGCGGATTCCTTCCAATTTCCTTATTTTATGATCTCATTGGAAATCATATAAAGACAATTCCTATTTGATATAGCTAGTTGTGCAAGTATTTTACGATTAAGAAGCAACTGCCCCTTATACAGATTGTGTATTAATCTGCTATAAATATAGGATACCTGATTTCCCCGAATTACTGCATTTATTCGCGTGATCCACAAACGACGAAAATCTCTTTTTTTCCTATCTCTATCACGATGAGCCGAAGCCAAAGCTCTTATTTTCTGTTGAGTAATTGTTCGAGTAAGTCTTGAATGAGCACCGCGAAAGCTTGATGCAAATAAACGAATTTTTGTTCTACGTCTACGAGCTATATATCCTCGTTTAATTCTGGTCATTGAATAAATGAAACTTTGATGAATAACTAATTGATTTCCTTTCTTTCAGTTATTCTTTTCCCCTTTCCTAGTCTATTAATAACAAAACGGATTCTTCCAATTTATAAAATGAAAATTCCAATGGCTTTTGCTACTATAACCTTCCCGACCACACCACGCTTTTTTCCTTTTTTCTAGGCATTCTAAATAAAATAAAGTAGTAAATAGAAATAGATAAAGAAATTGTGGGTTCCATCGTCTCTATGGTTACTTCTTAAACGGTGAGGTCCTCTCTATACACCGGAGCCCTTTTCTTCATTTAATCAATGTTATTGTATTGGTAACTTGTACAGTTACCACTCTTTGTGCTCTACCCATGAATTTTCCAGTAATAGGTTTTTCAGAACGGGATATACCCTATACAGTAACGGTATTTAATTATGAAGATTAGTTGGGTAGCTGACCCTCTTAGTCCGTTCTTGCAAGAGTAGAAACATAACCTTTCGGCTTTTAAATAGGATTTACCCCGCTTAATGGATAACTATTTGTTACCAATGGGGAATTCTTTCTCATCGTAAATTTCAAATTGAAGTGATTGAATTTGCACCAATGGAAACCATAAATTTCATACACAATAGAAAGATATGATAGATCTATCCTTTTTAGATAGTGAATGGAGTTCTTACGTTCTATCCGATTCACTGGTACTGATCATTGATACTGGAAAATAGGTTTTCTTTCTTTTGTTTTGTCTCAACCCATGATTTAAACGAGTCGCACATACACCCTCGTACATGTTCCTCGGCGTTGAGGGCATCCCCGAAGAGCGGGGGATTTCGTAACGTTTCGGATTGGCTGTCTTGGGTTTCTAATAAGTTGTTTAATAGTTGGCATGCTGAATTATAGATTATGGGTTGGTTTAGATCGATCCTAACCGGATGATTATGAATTTCTTCTATTTAATATTCTTCTATTTAATAGATTACTAGAATATTAAACCCTTAAGAAGATAAAATATGAAATCGTGTATTTGCGTGAAATCACTGCTATTTTTTATCCAACCGCTACAAGATCAACAATTCCATGAGCTTGGGCTTCTGTTGCTGACATAAAAACATCCCTTTCCATGTCTTCGGATACAACCCATAATGGCTTGCCTGTTCTTTGTACATAAACCCTTGTAAGGGTTTCGCGCAGTTTCAGTAGTTCTTCCGCTTCCAGGATAAATTCGCCCGTTTGTGCCTCATAAAAAGCGGCAATAGGTTGATGGATCATTACCCTGATGATATATATAATATAACATAATAAAAGATTCCTCTATCTCGCACGATGAGGCGAGGGTAAGAGATAAAGAATAAGAAAAAAATAGAATTGAACAACCGTACGGGCATTTTTTTCGCATTGCATACGGCTCTCCAATGGAATTCCCTTTTTTACCTTTCATCGAAGAAAGAGAAAATATAGGGTCTCTTATACTCAGATCGGTAAATGATCCAATTACCACCCTTCTTTTTTTCGGATGAGTTAAAAAATACTATGATGGCCCCGTTGCTTTATATATTTATTTCGTCTGTGATTCAGCAATCCCAAAGTTTCTTTGTTTATTTTTTTTATATTTGAAAAAAAAAAATAAAGAAAAAATAATCTTCTTTTTTTTAGTTTCGTACTCTTTCATAACATAAATATTGTTAATAACCTTCCGGTGTGAAAAGAGTTTGTGACGCTGAAATAGGTCTACGATAGGTAAGATAAAATCGGAAATACCCTTCCTTTATCTCATACTACTCTTTCGATACATAATCGAATATTTTGAAAAAAAAAACAATAAAGAATTTGCATATCGAATTCGAAGTGCCATGCTATTATTACTTAATATGAATAATTCATATGGTGAAGGCATAGTCTTCTTTTTTCTCTCAAATAAAAAACTCATTGGCGCCAAGCGTGAGGGAATGCTAGACGTTTGGTAATTTCTCCTCCGACCAGGATAAAAGACCCCATTGAGGCGGCCAATCCCATGCATATTGTCTGTACATCTGGTCGCACAAATTGCATAGTATCATAAATAGCTATTCCGGGTATTACCCATCCGCCAGGAGAGTTTATAAACAAATACAGATCCTTGGTATCATTCTCTATACTGAGATATACCATAAGACCAATAAGTTGATTCGAGATCTCGCTATCAACCTCTTGGCCTAAAAAAAGTAATCGTTCTCGATAAAGTCGGTTGATTAGGATAAAATTGTATCCCTTAGGAGCCGTACAGGCACCTTTTGATGCATACGGTTCAACAAAACTTGCGCAAAAAAATCAATGTGTAGACTTCAGCCCTCTTTCTTTTTTCATAGCGGGCTCTTTCTAACGAAGGGGCTTTTCTTCCATTTTTCAAGAACGATGAGTTTGGCTGGTTTTCCTATAATATAAAAAACTATTCACTAAACTCATCGAACTAACTTTTCATTGATGTATTTTTTCATCGGGATCCAATCCAAAAATCACGATGTCATTTTCTTGTTCCTGAATGGGCTTCTTCAATTTTTTTAGGTTTATGCTCTACTCCGAGTAAGGATCTGCCCGATTTTGATTTGCACATATAGGACAAATGACCCCAATACCACGTCTTTTTTTTTTTTTTCAATTCATTTCTTTCATGTCTTCCGATAAATATTCGACGTATTCATCCCATTTATTATTCGATTGATTAACAGTTTGAGATCACTCCTATTTCAAATAAATTTCTAAATCGAATCATTTATGATATAAGTAATAATCATAGATATTATTACCAATTGGGTTTTTTTAAACGGAGCCTGGATACTTCATTTTATTGGTCCAGCCAAGCCGACCATAAATTATTTTAATTGCTAATATTAATCTGGATACCTCCTCACAAAATGGATCTAATTGCACTTCATTGCGCTTCACGCTACAAATTTTTGATAATTCAATCAATTTTTTTTGGGCAAAACGGAGGATATCTCGATCGGGGGAGAGAATGGGGAAATACCATATGACCCAATATATCTGACAAGTCGCACTATACGTCAACCCAAGATGCATCTTCCTCTCCGGGACTTCGAAAAGGTACTTTTGGAACACCAATAGGCATAAAATGAAAGAAAAAAGAATTAAGTACTCTATTTCACTTTGATGTGGAAGCGTAATCGTAATAATGGACTTATTGTCTTAATAATATAGAATATCGGCCTTTATCATATTTTAGACAGACATTGAATAAGTTCATAAAATAAAGCAAAACAGAATGAATAAAGGAAAATTCTTACGAATAGGTCCTTTGAACGATGACCAAATATAGATGCATTCGCTCATAGAAAAGGGAATCCACCCCCATTGCGTATTGGTACTTATCGAGTATAGAATAGATCTGCTTCTCTTTTTTCCTACGAACCGAACTGTTCCATTATTACTAAAAGACTAGAACAAATATTAATCCTTTTTCCGAGATAATCCACTGAAAAAAAGTGGGTCCATAGCATAGTTTTTTTTTCAATGCAATAAAGTTACATAGTGTCTATTTTTTGTTCATAAAGGGGTATTCCCATGGGTTTGCCTTGGTATCGTGTTCATACCGTCGTATTGAATGATCCCGGTCGTTTGCTTTCTGTCCATATAATGCATACAGCTCTGGTTGCTGGTTGGGCCGGTTCAATGGCTCTATATGAATTAGCAGTTTTTGATCCCTCCGACCCCGTTCTTGATCCAATGTGGAGACAAGGTATGTTCGTTATACCCTTCATGACTCGTTTAGGAATAACCAATTCATGGGGCGGTTGGAGTATTACAGGAGGCACGATAACGAATCCGGGTATTTGGAGTTACGAAGGTGTAGCTGGGGCACATATTGTGTTTTCTGGCTTGTGCTTCTTGGCAGCTATTTGGCATTGGGTGTATTGGGATCTAGAAATATTTGGTGATGAACGTACAGGAAAACCTTCTTTGGATTTGCCTAAGATCTTTGGAATTCATTTATTTCTCTCAGGAGTAGCTTGCTTTGGTTTTGGCGCATTTCATGTAACAGGATTGTATGGTCCTGGAATATGGGTGTCCGACCCTTATGGACTAACTGGAAGGGTACAAGCTGTAAATCCAGCGTGGGGTGTGGAAGGTTTTGATCCTTTTGTTCCAGGAGGAATAGCCTCTCATCATATTGCAGCAGGGACATTGGGCATCTTAGCAGGCTTATTCCATCTTAGTGTCCGCCCGCCCCAACGTCTATACAAAGGATTACGTATGGGCAATATTGAAACCGTTCTTTCCAGCAGCATCGCAGCTGTCTTTTTTGCAGCTTTTGTTGTTGCTGGAACCATGTGGTATGGTTCAGCCACAACCCCCATTGAATTATTTGGTCCCACCCGTTATCAATGGGATCAGGGATACTTTCAGCAAGAAATATATCGAAGAGTTAGTGCTGGACTAGCCGAAAATCAAAGTTTATCAGAAGCTTGGTCTAAAATTCCTGAAAAATTAGCTTTTTATGATTACATCGGAAATAATCCTGCGAAAGGGGGATTATTCAGAGCGGGTTCAATGGATAACGGGGATGGAATAGCTGTCGGGTGGTTAGGACACCCTATCTTTAGAGATAAAGAAGGGCGTGAACTTTTTGTACGTCGTATGCCTACTTTTTTTGAAACATTTCCAGTTGTTTTGGTAGACGGAGATGGAATTGTTAGAGCCGATGTTCCTTTTAGAAGGGCAGAATCGAAGTATAGTGTCGAACAAGTAGGTGTAACTGTTGAGTTCTATGGTGGCGAACTGAATGGAGTGAGTTATAGTGATCCTGCTACTGTGAAAAAATATGCTAGACGTGCTCAATTGGGTGAAATTTTTGAATTAGATCGTGCTACTTTGAAATCCGATGGTGTTTTTCGTAGCAGTCCAAGGGGTTGGTTTACTTTTGGCCATGCTTCGTTTGCTCTGCTCTTCTTCTTCGGACACATTTGGCATGGTGCTAGAACCTTGTTCAGAGATGTTTTTGCTGGTATTGACCCAGATTTGGATGCTCAAGTGGAATTTGGAGCATTCCAAAAACTTGGAGATCCAACGACAAGAAGACAAGTAGTCTGATGCAACATTGCTCTGTTATTTTTCGCTTCTCGCTTCTATTTTCTGTTTGTGATTTTACATAAGGTACTGGAGAAATCTGGATTTAAATCGCCACCTTTTCTTTGATTCTTCTTTTTTCTCTTTAATCTGGGAGATAATCCCAAATAAACAGGTATGGAAGCTATAATTGTAAACCACGATCGAATTTATGGAAGCATTGGTTTATACATTCCTCTTAGTTTCGACTCTAGGGATCATTTTTTTCGCTATCTTTTTTCGAGAACCGCCTAAAGTTCCAACTAAAAAAATGAAATGATTTTTCATTATCTCAATTGAAGCAATGGGCCTACCAATATTGGTAGGCCCATTGCTTCAACTAGTCCCCGTGTTCCTCGAATGGATCTCTTAGTTGTTGAGAGGGTTGCCCAAAAGCAGTATATAAGGCATACCCAGTAAAACTTACAAGTAAACCAGATATAGAGATGGCGACTAGGGTTGCTGTTTCCATTCTTATATAATTTCAAGACCACAGTGGATCTATGATAAGATCGTTTATTTACAACGGAATGGTATACAAAGTCAACAGATCTCAATGAATACAAAATAGGATTTATGGCCGCACAAACAGTTGAGGGTAGTTCTAGATCTGGTCCAAGACGAACTGCTGTAGGGGATTTATTGAAACCATTGAATTCGGAATATGGTAAAGTAGCTCCTGGATGGGGAACTACTCCTTTGATGGGTGTCGCAATGGCTCTATTTGCGATATTCCTATGTATTATTTTGGAGATTTATAATTCTTCCGTTTTACTGGACGGAATTTCACTGAATTAAATTTACAAGAACCACAAAATCTCCTAGCTTTTAAATACAAAAAGTGAAGCATTTAGGTCTCGGATTTTGATTTTAGCTCATTTTTTTTGGTAGTTCGACCGCGAAATTTTTTTGTTTCTGTATTTCCGGAATATGAGTGTGTGACTTGTTATAATGGATCCTATTGATAGTACAAAGAATGGGTCTGTCGTCTTGATAGAGATGGTTTTACCCCGTCGGATATTTATTCTAGTATCTGGAGCACGGAATAGATGAAATAGATCACGAAGTATTCGAACTATGATTCATACTTAATATTCAGACCTCGCAGCCGGATTCCACAAATTTTTCCAAAGAAAAAGTTAGAAATTGAAATTGAAAGATTTTTTTCTTTCAAATTCCCATTTCTACTTTGATTTGACTCAAAGGACAAACGTTTCTTTGTATTTTTAGTCATTCTATCTATTCTCCTCGTTGAATAAATGATGATCCAATGGTTCTTACTCGGGGAATCTTTGGACTTTGTTTGAAGGTTTTATTCAATCATCGTGGTTCTAGTATGAATCTGAGGTTTCAATTGATTCATAGGGTCTTAACAAGAAAATTCCTATCAATAATAAAGAAAACAAAAATAAAGATGCATTACCTACAAAAAAAAATAACAAATCAAAGAAAAAGAAATAGGTAAATAGAAGATTCAAGAGGCCTGTAACGATCAACATAAAGACAAGTGAGCCGACTTGATTTTTTGGCATTCTAATTATAACCACAAAGAAGAGCTTTCTGATTTTTACTCTTCCGTATCTTTAGATAAGATTGAATCAGAAGATTAAGAAGTTTCCAATTTTCTATTCCATACCCTTTTCAACCAGTATTTGGGTCTTTTTGTTTGAGCTGTACGAGATGAAATTCTCATATACGGTTCTCGGAGGGGGAGTCTCCTTGGTTTACCTATCTCAATAAAGTTTACGATTGGTTCGAAGAACGTCTTGAGATTCAGGCGATTGCAGATGATATAACTAGTAAATACGTTCCTCCTCATGTCAACATATTTTATTGTCTAGGAGGAATTACGCTTACTTGTTTTTTAGTACAAGTAGCTACAGGCTTTGCTATGACTTTTTACTACCGTCCAACCGTTACTGAGGCTTTTGCTTCGGTTCAATACATAATGACGGAAGTTAACTTTGGTTGGTTAATCCGATCAGTTCATCGATGGTCGGCAAGTATGATGGTCCTAATGATAATCCTGCACGTATTTCGTGTGTATCTCACTGGTGGTTTTAAAAAACCTCGCGAATTAACTTGGGTTACTGGTGTGGTTCTGGCTGTATTGACTGCATCCTTTGGTGTAACAGGTTATTCTTTACCTTGGGACCAAATTGGGTATTGGGCAGTCAAAATTGTAACAGGCGTACCGGAAGCGATTCCGGTAATAGGATCGCCTTTAGTAGAGTTATTACGCGGAAGTGCTAGTGTGGGACAGTCCACTTTGACTCGTTTTTATAGTTTGCACACTTTTGTATTACCTCTTCTTACTGCCGTATTTATGTTAATGCATTTTCTAATGATACGTAAACAAGGTATTTCTGGTCCTTTATAAAGAATATAGATCCTAGAGATTTGTAATCAATCATTTATCTTATTACTTGGGGGAGGAACAATAATATTTCATTGCTACAAATATGGATTATTAACAAAGAATAAGACATGTGTTTGGAAATTTTCCCTCAACTCCACAATATTGTATTATTTATTTGACATGAACGAATAGTTGAAGGGAATTCTCCGAAGAGAAAATGGATTATGGGAGTGTGTGACTTGAACTAGTGATTGGGCCGTGCAGAAATATGCTTTTATCTGCTACATTGGAATTCACAACCAAATGTGTCTTTGTTCCAACCGCCGCCCCATAGAGAGGATAGGGATAGGCTGGTTCGCTTGAAGAGAATCTTTTCTATGATCAAACCCAAGCATGCCGTGCATGAACAGGCTCCGTAAGATCCAGTAGAATAAGTGATGTGTCATAATCCAGATTATCTTTTAACTATTTTACTTACTTAATAGTATGGAAATGCATTCATTTCTTCTGCATCGATCCGATTTATGATACTATCGGAGTGAAACAAGGGATCTAAAGAAGAGCAGCGGCTAGACTGTATTAGTAACAAGTAAATCCTTTGTACGTGAAAAATCTCATCTCGATCTATTTTATTTTGGGAATAAGGGTGAATCGCAAGGGCTGAGACGACCCAGAAAGCTCTTGATTATGATCAATTTTGTAAGCCTACTTGGGTATTGAGCATTTACCTGTAAGAACTGAATTCCTTGCAATGGAT